GGCTTGTTCGAAAAAAGCCTTGTTCTTTGGAAAATCTATCTCGTGTCTGGTACTGCATGGTTCCACTCTGCAAGAACTCCGAATCATTCTCTTGAAGCTCATCCTCTTTATGATAAATGATCCATTTACCCCGAAATGACCCAGTCCAATAGGGAAATCCCAATTCAGTGGGCCTTTCGATACAATCAAATAGATTGCCACAAGGGCGCCATATTCTAGGAGCCCAAACTATGTGATTGAATAAATCCTCCTCTATCTGTTGCGGATCGAGGGCCCCTTCCCCTTCTTCAAACTCCGATTCGTATTTTTCATATAGAAATCTCTGATCAACGATAGAACAAGATCCATTTTGCATCATATCTAACTGATTCCTTGGTTCGGACCGAAGAAGTAATGTCACTCGATTATTATCAAACTGACTGCAATATTTTTCTGTCCGTGAGGATCCCGCCAGAGCCAGAGCGCCTTCTACTTCTAATAGTAATAATAGTAATAGGCCATGAACTAGATCAGAATCATTCTCAACGAATCCATAAGAAGTGATCCAATTTTTTTCATCGTGTCTGGATGAAGACCAAAGATCTTGAGCGACCGATCCGGCAGAACAACTCAAAAGATAAAGAAGTATCGTGAATTTCTTCATGCTCGTTCCAAGTTCGAAGTACCATTTGTACAAATAAGAATCCCCTCCCTTACATGATTTCTTCTTCATATAGATAGATATAGGATCTATGGGGCAATTACTTAGAAGTACATTTTGTGTAATAGCCCTTCCTATCTGATAGAAAAGGATCCCATGATCCTGAACCGATCTTATCTGGGATCGAAAATCCCAAGTTTTTCTATGAAGAGCTGATCTAATTGTATTAGTTTCTATAATGGATTTCTTCTGTGTAATACTAATTGATAGGGCCTCATTGATAAGTGCTACAAGATCTCGCGCATTGGAACCCATGGTTATGGACCCGAATCCGTTAGTATGGAACATCTTCTTTTCCAAGTGAAATCCCCTAGTATATGAAAGAATGAAAAAGTGCTTTCGTTGTTGTGGAAGAAGAAGCCTTCGTATCTTAATGCATGTATTTAATTTATTCGGAGCTATTAGAGCGGGATCCACTTTTTGGGGAATATGAGTCGAAGCAATAACAAGAATCTTTCCAGTGGAACATCTTTCACAATCCCTGGAGAGATAGTTCTCTAATAGACCGAGGGATAAGTAATTCGACTCATTCACATGCAGATCATGAATGTTTGGAATCCATATTATGCAAGGAGACATTGCTTTTGCTAATTCGAATTGAAGGGTGATATCAAATGGGTCTATTTTCGGCGTCATATACATAGTTAGCACATTCGTCATAATTAGCAGCTCCGTATCAATATCAAGATCAAGGTCATCATCAATATCGTCACTATCATCAATATCGATATCATCAATAAGATAACCTTTAGGCTTGTCATCCAGGAACTTGTTCGGAAATACCGTAATGAAAGGAACATAGGAGTTTGTCGCTAGGTATTTGACCAAACAGGATCGTCCAGTTCCTATAGAACCTATCACTAAAATACCTCTAGAAGGGGATAGGGCTAAGCGGAGCGAAAAGGGTTTTCCATGAGGAGATGGGGAATGAAAACTATTAGCCCCACACGAGGTTTGTGAATAAGTGATTGTCTGATAATGAGCAAGGAATATCCGTCTTTCTGCTAAACAGGATCTATTGAACTCATAATTCATTAGATCCTTTTGATGAATGTCAACTAAGTATCGTAAGGAAATTGATCCCGGTTGTTCAATCATTTGATAACCAGAGTCATTCTTTGATAAATGATCACTATGAGTCAGACTCAATAGAATTTGATCAATCCTTTTTTCTGTCGTTAAGGTGGAGAACTGAACCAAGAATTCTCTTTCTTCATCATCAATCGAATCACTGTTCGCTACCCAGAATTCTATTTTCTCATCAATCCAATCATCGTTCACGTTTTTTCTTTTTCTTATCAATGAATAGATCTCTTTACTTGTACGACTCAGATGTCTCGTATTTCTCGAAAAAATGATTCGATTGATGGGATTTGGTATGATACTTACAAGATCGATGAGATTGATCTTCCAATATTTCTTCTTAGAACGTAGTGATTTGACCCCATAAGTGGGACCACCACCCAATAGCATGTTGCCACCAGAAGCAGAACCCCGTATTTCTTCCAGAGAATCTCCTAATTGTTCCAGAACAACTAGAAAGAGATTCTTTAACCAGAAAGGATTCAGTTCAGATGTAGGATACCTATCCAGAAGTTTTCGAAATTCCATCATGTATGATGGAATCATCAAAGATTTGATCTTTTCTAACTCTGTCTGTAACTCACTAGAGGCTCGGGAAACAAAGATAAGATGTATACGAACGAGATATCCAGCAGCAAGAAGAAGGAAAAAGATGGAATAGAGGAACTCCCGAGCATTTGTTGATCTCAGATGTGCCCATATCAATGGAACGGGTGA